GGAACAAAGACACATTTTTTTGTTGTGAATTCAAATGTGGCAGATAGATAAGGACATATATCTGCAAGGCCCGATCAATAGTTCAAGTCACACACTCCCATAATCCATTTTATCTTCGGAAAATTCACTTCAACTATGAGTGTCAAAAAAATAAGACATTTTTGTAGAGTTGAAGAGAAATATCCCAATACATGTCTTATTTTTTTTTTCAATAATCCATATTTGTAGCAATGAAATACTAGTGTTCCTACCCCAAGTGATAGATGATTGATTACACGATGGTATATATTCTTTATAAAGGACCAGAAATACCTTGCTTACGTATCATTGGGAAGTGCATTAACATAAATACGGCGGTAAGAAGAGGTAATACAAAAGTGTGTAAACTATAAAAACGAGTCAAAGTGGATTGTCCTACACTAGCACTTCCGCGTAATAACTCTACCAGAGGCGAGCCTATTACAGGAATAGCGTCTGGTACGCCTGTTACAATTTTTACTGCCCAATAACCAATTTGGTCCCGAGGTAAGGAATAACCAGTTACACCAAAAGATGCGGTCAATACACCCAAAACCACACCTGTAACCCAAGTCAATTCACGAGGTTTTTTAAAGCCGCCGGTGAGATACACGCGAAATACGTGCAGGATCATCATTAGGACCATCATACTTGCCGACCATCGATGAACTGATCGGATTAACCAACCAAAATTAGCTTCAGTCATTATATATTGAACAGAAGCAAAGGCCTCCGTAACGGTCGGACGATAATAAAAAGTCATAGCAAACCCGGTAGCTACTTGTACCAAAAAACAAGTAAGCGTAATTCCCCCTAGACAATAAAATATGTTGACGTGAGGAGGAACATATTTACTAGTTATATCATCGGCAATTGCCTGAATCTCAAGACGTTCTTCGAACCAATCATAGATTTTATTGAGATAGGTAAATCAAGGGGACCCCCCCGGAGAACCGTATATGAAAATTTCATCTCGTACGGCTCAAACAGAAACACCCAAATACTAGTTCTAACGGATGTGTGTAATATAAAGTTTGAAATTTATTAATTCTATGATTTATGATTCAATTTTTTTTTGAAGATACTAAAGAATAAAAATCCGAAAGCTCTTCTTTGTGGTTATAATGCCAAAAAATCAAGTCGGCTCATTCGTCTATATATTGATCGTTATAGGCCTCTTGAATCTTCTATTTACCTATTTTCTTTGGTGTTATTTATGTGTAATGCGGCTTTACTGCTGTTTTCTTTATTATTGATAGGAATTCTCTTGTTAAGACCCTATGAATTGATTAAAACCTCAGATTCATACTAAAACCACGATGATTCAATAAAACCCTTTCAAACTAAGTCTAAGTCCCAAAATTCCCTGAGTAAGAACCATTGGATCATCACTTATTCAATGAATAGATATAATGACTAAAAATCCAAACCAAAGAAACCTTTGTTTTGTCCTTTGATCAAAATAAGCATAAACGAAAGTTTGAAAGAATCAAAATATTTCTATTTATAACTTCTAACTCTTTGAAAAAATTTTTTGAAGTCCGGACACGAGGTCTGACTATTAAGTATGAATCATAGTTCTAATAGTAATCTATTTCATATATTCCGTGCTCCAGATACTAGAATGAATATCCGACGAAGTAAAACCATCTCTATCAAGATGACAGACCCATTCTCTGTACTATCCATAGGATCATTTATACCAAGTCACACACTCATATTCCGGAAATACAGAAACAAAGAAATTCCACGGTCAAACTACCAAAATAGAATGGGATAAAAATCAGAAACCTAAACGCTTCACTTTGTATTGAAAAAGCCAGTTAATGGTTCTTGTGAATCTAATTCATTGAAATTCCATCCAGTAAAATGGAAGAATTATAAATCTCCAAAATAATAGATAGGAATATCGCGAATAGAGCCATTGCGAGACCCATCAAAGGAGTAGTTCCCCACCCAGGGGCTACTTTACCATATTCTGAATTCAATGGTTTCAATAAACTCCCCGCATTAGTTCGTTTTGGGCGGCCAGATCTAGAACTACCTTCAACGGTTTGTGTAGCCATAATATTTTATATTCAGTAAGATCTGTTGACTTTGTATACCATTCCGTTGTAAATAAATGATCTTATCATAGATCCATTGTGGTCTTAAAACTTTATAATGTCTTAAAACTATATAATCATGGAAACAGCAACCCTAGTTGCCATCTTTTTATCTGGTTTACTTGTAAGTTTTACTGGGTACGCCTTATATACTGCTTTTGGGCAACCCTCTCAACAACTAAGAGATCCATTCGAGGAACACGGGGACTAGTTGAAGTACGGATCCTCCCAATATTGGGAGGATCCGTACTTCAATTGAGATAATGACAAATCATTTCACCTTTTTAGTTGGAACTTTAGGCGGATCTCGAAAAAAGATAGCGAAAAAAATTATTCCTAGAGTTGAGACTAAAAGGAATGTATAAACCAATGCTTCC